GTTCGATACACTGTTGTCAATATAAATGTTGAGAAAAGAATACAGTGGAAAAAAAGGGGGGGGGGATCAAAAAAACAAGTAGAGAAAAATTATACAACGTTATATACAAGTTGCTACCCCCCCCTAGGTATTTCTTTAATTGAATTTCATTTGATTAGACCGAAGTTCCTTAAAAACTTCCGCTTTCTTTAAAAGATTCTGAACAGTTCCTGTAGGTTGAGCACCTTTTTTAAGGAAATATAGAATAACAGGAACATTTAAATAAGTTTGATTCTTCATTGGATCATAAAAGCCCACCTTTTTAAGATCTTTTCCTTCTCTTCGGGATCGAACATCAATTGCAACAATTCGATAGACGGCTCATTGGGATAGATGTAGATGAACAATACCCCCCCTAGAACCGTATAGGAAGTTTTCTCCTCGTACGGCTCGAGAAAAAATGATTTTATTCGAAGTTTTGTCTATGTATGCAATTGTAATAAATTACATGACAACTGGGCCTATAAAATCAATTAGACTATGATCGCAGTCTTTTTTTTCTTCCTGAAAAGGAAAAAGAAACCATTCGTACTCATAACTCAAGTTGGATAACTCTTGAAATAGCTCAAAGGAAAAATCTTTAGTCAATTTCATTTATTGAGTAGTCTTTACCCCCTTTCGTTTGTCTCGTTTAAAATTCTATTTGGATTCTTTAGTCTGATCCAGTTAAGGAGACTATCGAGACAATTAAAATGGTGTTTCCTTGTTCTTAGATCCTTTATCCTTATTTTAAATCATTGGGTTTAGACATTACTTCGGTCCTTCTTAATCCTTTCAAAATGGTAGCAACATACCCTTTTTTGATTTTTTTCTAGCAAAAAATCCTATGGACAGTTGATTCCCGCGGGATACACTTTGAATCGAAAAAGTTTGATCAATTCTAAGAAGTTTTGCTTTTGAATTGTAAACTTGCTCGAATTGGATCCTTTCTATTTCTATATATGGAAGATACATTTACGAAGTTGTTCCAATTGATTGATTGGCATTAACCCTAGATCCTTGCCCCCTAGAAATGAATTAATCCTTTCTACTCGAGCTCCATCGTGGACTATTTACAACCCAACAAAAAACGAAGGGTTCAGGTGTAACAGAACAAACAATGTCGAGCCAAGAGCACCCTCATTCCTAGACAAATTGAAAATGGTGAATGTAAAAATCCACAATGGATCGTATCCTTCAAGTCGCACGTTGCTTTCTACCACATCGTTTCAAACGAAGTTTTACCATAACATTCCTCTAATTTGGAACCGGTATGGAATTGATTCAATCATGGAATCATGAATAGTCATTGGTTCAGCTGTCCATAGACATCGTAATCTAGACTTTTTCTTCTATATTTGATATGTGGAACGATTTTTATGAAAAAGTCTTAGCAAGACAGCATATTTAACATACATTTTAACATACATAAATAATATTCATAGATAATAGAAAGAAATAGAAATATATAAACGAATAACTTTTTGAATCTGCATCTTCAAATGACTCAATAGGATAGATTAAACGATTTCCTACTTTTTCAAAGATTCCACTTAGAAGGAATTATTCAAAATATTTATTCAAAGTATTTCTAATTGAAATTGAAAAAATTTCCTATTTAGACACCATTCCTATTTAGACACCATTATTTAATATTCAATTCAATTTGATTTGAAGAAAATTGGACAATAAATATCCCGTTTGACCTTCATAGGAAGATCAGTCTTTCTTTTTTAATTGACTCATCACTGATTAAATTTTAAATAGTAAATAGATCAAAGAAAAGAAGAAAGAAATAGAAATCTAATTTTTCATTAGAGCCAAACACGAAATACCTAAATAAAACGAGATTCAAAGAAAAAACATTGGCCCATCATATATTTCTATATGATATGGAACTTGATCGTTTGTTAATAAGATTCGAAGAGACACAGATCTATCAAATTAATCAAATTAATAAATTAATATGGATTAACTCCTATCCACTCCCCTACTTCTTTCTATGGAAATAATGGAGCATAAAAAATGGATATGCGCTGGGACGGAAGGATTCGAACCTCCGAATAGCGGGACCAAAACCCGTTGCCTTACCGCTTGGCCACGCCCCATTTTTGAATTTCTAATCGACGCCAAGAAACAATAATATTGGTATTGGTTGTTTGTCAACTCCAGTCCAAATAGATATATATCTATAGAATATATTGGTACTAGGATTTTGATACATATAGATATAGAATTCAACTTAATTTATTGATCATTGCATAGAATTCAATTAAGATATTGTATGAAAGTATGATTTCTTCTATTCTCCTTTGAGAATTGGAGGATTTTTGATTGGGTGGGTTCAAAGAAAAAGAAGGATTTTTTGTCTACCTTACTTACTTTCTTCCTTTTTCCTTATATCAAAAACTCAATCAAAATGCAATTATCTCCAAGAACAAAATGTCTGTTATGCTTAATATCGTTAGTTTGATCTGTATTT